ATCAAATATATGAATCTATCATCTATGAAAAAAGAATATAGATAGATATGTTATGATATGGATCTGAATTGTGTTATGTGACATTCGTTATGTATGGATGAGATTCCAAGGTCCTGATTGCGTGCATCCAGTAGGAATTGAACCTACGACTTCGCCAATTATGAGTTGGGCGCTTTCACCACTCAGCCATGGATGCTTAACAGGGACCCTTGTGCACGGTGCCAATCCAATATAAAAAATCATTTAAATTAAAATAACATAAAATCATTTAAATTAAAATAACATAAAATAAGTCAAATTAAAATAACATAAAAGAAGAATCAAAATCAAAATCAAAATGAGATGAAATCTCGGGGGGGAACCTAATGCAAAAAAGACAAGTCAAGATGCAAAAAAGACAAATCAAGTTCTGTATTTTCGAATTGAGAGAGATAATGAGAGAGATAAAGAATTCTCACTATTTCTTAGATTCGTGGACCCAATTCAATTCAGTGGGATCCTTTATTCACATTTTTTTCCACCAAGAACGTTTTCTAAAACTCTTTGACCCACGAATTTTTAGTATTCTACTTTCACGCAATTTCCAGGGTTCAACAAGCAATCGATCTTTCACGATCAGGGGAGTAATACTCTTTGTAGTAGCGGTACTTATATATCGTATTAACAATCGAAATATGGTCGAAAGAAAAAACCTATATTTGACAGGGTTTCTTCCTATACCTATGAATTCCACTGGACCCAGAAATGATCGATTGGAAGAAGCTGTTGGGTCTTCCAATATCAATAGGTTGATTGTTTCGCTCCTGTATCTTCCAAAAGGAAAAAAGATCTCTGAGAGTTCTTTCCTGAATCGGAAAGAGAGTACTGGGGTTCTCTCAATAACAAAGAGGAATTCTAGTTGTAAGATATCTAATGAAACCGTCGCCGAAATTGAGATCTTATTCAAAGAGAAAGATAGCAAATCTCTGGAGTTTCTTTTTGTATATTATATGGATGATGATTCGACCCGCAAGGACCATGATTGGAAATTGGCTGATCCTATTTTATTGGAAAGATTAGCGAAAGACTGGATTTCTTATCTTATGTCTGCTTTTCGTGAAAAAAGACCAATTGAAGCGGGGGTTTTCTTCAAACAACATGAGCATGTTTCCCATCTCTTCTCGAGAAACAAGGGGGCTATCTCGTTGCAAAATTGTACTCAATTTCATATGTGGAAATTCCGCCAAGATCTCTTCCTTTTATTCCCTAGTTGGGGGAATAATCCGCCCGAATCGTATTTTTGGTTAGGCAATGTGTGGTTGGGAAAGAAGGATCGGTTTTTTAGCAAGGTACGGAATGTATGGTCAAATATTCAATATGATTCCACAAGGTCTAGTTTCGTTCAAGTAACGGATTCTAGCCAACTGAAAGGATCCTCTGATCAATCCAGAGATCATTTGGATTCCAATCATTTGGATTCCATTAGTAATGAGGATTCGGAATATCGCACATTGATCAATCAAAGAGAGATTCAACAACTAGAAGAAAGATCGATTCCCTGGGATCCTTCCTTTCTTCAAACGGAACGAAAAGAGATAGAATCAGACCGATTCCCGAAAAACCTTTCTGGATATTCCTCAATGTCCCAGCTATTCACGGAACGCGAGAAACCGATGATTAATCATCTGTTTCCGGAAGAAATGGAAGAATTTCTTGGGAATGCTACAAGATCCGTTCGTTCTTTTTTCTCTGATAGATGGTCAGAACTTCATCTGGGTTCGAATCCTACTGAGAGGTCCACTAGAGAGCAGAAATTGTTGAAGAAACATCTTTCTTTTGTCCGGCGATCAGAAAATAAAGAAATGATTCATTTATTCAAAATCATTACGTATTTACAAAATACTGTCTCAATTCATTCTATTTCATTAGATCCGGGATGTGATATGGTTCCGAAGGATGACCCGGATCTGGACAGTTCCAATAAGATTTCATTCTTTAACAAAAATCCATTTTTTGATTTCTTTCACCGATTCCATGAACGGAACAGGGGAGGATACGCGTTACACCACGATTTTGAATCAGAAGAGAGATTGCAAGAAATGGCAGATCTATTTACTCTATCAATAACCGAGCCGGATCTGGTGTATCATAAGGGATTTTCTTTTTCTATTGATTCGTACGGATTGGATCAAAAAAAATTCTTGAATGAGGTATTCAACACCGGGGCTGAATCGAAAAAGAAATCTTTATTGGTTCTGTCTCCTGTTCTTTTTCGTTATGAGGAGAATGAATATTTTTTTCGAAGGATCAGACAAAAACGGGTCTGGATCTCCTGCGGGAATGGTTTGGGAGATCTAAAGCAAAAAATGGTGGTATTTGCTAGCAATAACATAATGGAAGCAGTCAATCAATATAGATTGATCCGAAATCTGATTCAAATCCAATATAATAGGTACATAAGAAGTGTATTGAATCGATTCTTTTTAATGAATAGATCCGATCGCAACTTCGAATATGGAATTCAAAGGGATCAAAAAGGAAAGGATACTCTCAGTCATAGAACTCTAATGAAATATATGATCAAACAAGATTATGCATATATATACAAATGGTCCAATGGGAGCAAGAATTGCCAGCAACATTTGGAACATTTCCTTTCTGAGCAGAAAAGCTGTTTTCAAGTGCATTTTCAAGTGCAAAAGAGCCGTTTTCAAGTAATGTTTGATCAATTACGTATTTATACACGTATTCGTATTAATCAATTTTTGATGAATTATTCTGAGGTTTGCAAGAAATTCGAAAAAGATGTGTCTAAGTTGCTTACTTTCTTTTTGCCCAAGTGGTCCAGGTCACTTCGTTTCTTTTTCCTTTTCCCCCACCCCCAGTCACTTCGTTTTTTGGGCAAGTCACTTCGTTTTTTGGCCAAGTTGCTTTTCTTTTTGTCTAATTCACTTTCTTTTCCTTTTTCCTGTGTAAGTTTTGGGAATACCCCCATTCATAGGTCCGAAATCAACATCTATGAATTGAAAGGTCCGAATGATAAACTCTGCAATCAGTTGTTAGAATCGATAGGTTTTCAAATTGTTCATTTGAAAAAATTGAACCCCTTCTTACTGGCTGATGATGGTACTTCGAAATTCTTGATCAATGGAGGAACAATATCACCATTTTTGTTCAATAAGATACCAAAGCGGATGATTGACTCATTCCATACTAGAACTAATCGCAGGAAATCCTTTGATAACAAAGATTCCTATTTCTCAATGATATTCTACGATCAAGACAATTGGCTGAATCCCGGGAAACCATTTCACAGAAGTTCATTGATATCCTCTTTTTATAAAGCAAATCGACTTCGATTCTTGAATAATCCGCATCACTTCTGCTTCTATTGTAAGAAAAGATTCCCTTTTTCTGTGGAAAAGGCTCGTAATAATAATTCATATTTTCTATATGGGCAATTTCTCAATATCTTGTTCCTTCGCAAGAAAAGATTTTCTTTGTGCGTTGGTAAAAAAAAACATGTTTTTGGGGGGAGAACTACTATTTCACCAATCGAGTCACAAGTATCTAACATATTCATACCTAACGATTTTCCACAAAGTGGTGACGAAAGGTATAACTTGGACAAATCTTTTCATTTTCTAAGTCGACCCGATCCATTCGTTCGTAGAGCTATTTATTCGATCGTAGACACTTCTGGAAACCCTCTAACAGAGGGACAAATTGTCAATTTTGAAAGAACTTATTGTCAACCTCTTTCAGATATGAATCTATCTGATTCAGAAGGAAAGAACCTTCATGAGTGTCCCAATTTCAATTCAAATATAGGTTTGATTCACATTCCATGTTCTGAGAAAGATTTCCCATCCGAAAAAAGGAAAAAACAGAGTCTTTGTCTAAAGAAATGCGTTGGGGTTCAGAAAGGGCGGATGTATACAACCTTTCAACGAGATAGTGCTTTTTCAATTCTCTCAAAAAAATGGAATCTATTCCAAACATATATGCCAAGCTTCTTTACTTCGACAGGGTACAAATATCTAAATTCGATATTTTTAGATACTTTTTCAGACCTATTGTCAATACTAAGTAGCAGTGTATCCATTTTTCATGATATTATGGGTATATCGTGGCGAATTCTTCAGACAAAATTGTGGAAGATGCAATTTTTTCTCAGAAGTGAGATCTCGAGTAAATGGTTACATAATCTTCTGTCCAAAGAAATGATTCATCGAAATAAAAAGAATAAGTCGT